GCCAATCCATGAGTATACCATGAAGTTACAAAAGTTGTACCTGTGAACCAACCCCCTAAAGCGAAATAAGCACAAGGAAAGAGCAATAGGCCGGACCAGCCTACAAAAACAAAACGGTCCCTCCGTAACCAGTCATCCATAATATCAAATAAATCATTTTCTTCTTTGGTAATTTTACCAAGAGCTATAGTCATAGTGATCCTCCTATTCAACTACTTCAACCATTTCCGAACACGTCATCTCATTTTCAGGGCATGCGATAGTTCAATTATGTATGGACGATTCGTTGTTCCATGCCCTTTAGAATACAATGGGTTTCGAAAAAAAAAAGAAGAATTATTTTTTATTTTCTATTGGTTGATAAACCGACCTAGGTAAATCCATGAGTGCAATTCGACTAGTCTTTATTTGCATTGCTGAAACAAAACAACAAAACAATATGGGAATCAGATTTTTAAATTAAGGAAAGATATTGAAAAATGGATTTTTCAATATATTATATATATATATTATATGTATCGGAAAAGAATATATTATATGTATCGGATAAAGAATAGCGATTTATTTCTATAGAGCGTCCATTAACAAGAAAATCAAATCATAAATATCGACAAATTCTTGTCTTTTGTGATCACAAATTCTTGTCTTTTGTGATCTAAGAAACTAAAAAAGGAAATAAAAAACCCGCTTTCTACAATTTAATATATATCGAATTTAAATATCAGAATAGCCAATATAGTCATGATTCAATGGGTCAGGTCCACTTACTTTTTTTTTAGTTACCATTTTTATGGTAGGTTCGGTGGGAACAATAGGGAAGTAGGAATATTTTGGTTTGTGATTAATAAATAGGGGTTGGATATCTAGAATATTTATGTTATGTTTCCTGGAATATTTTAATAAATAATAATAAGATATAAAGAGGACTATTATGTCACTACTATGTCACTACAGGCTAGAAGCCCCCACCCACTAAGTTCAATTAGTCAATATAATAATAATTAAATGTTCAACTTTTTAATTATTAATTAGAACTCAAAATAAAATAATAAGAACTCATTATATTATAAATAATACAATAGTGTTTGCCTTTTTTTTATTATCAAAAATATCTGTATTCTTCGATGAAAAACGAAGACAAAGACTCGAGTTTCATGAAAAAAGCCCTTTATCGGATTTGAACCGATGACTTACGCCTTACCATGGCGTTACTCTACCACTGAGTTAAAAGGGCCTGCTCAATTCATGACTTAGCCATTTTCCATTATGAGTCTACTGCATATATACATATATGCAGTAGACTCATAATGGAAATAATGGAAAAATAAATTCTATTTACCTGGAAAAGGGGTAAAATTTTTATCGTTTTTGAATTTTCTGACTTAATGTGAGGACTTAATGTGAGATAGTGCTAGGCATATTTTATCTGAACAAGAAACGAAGCAATGAGTTAAAATTGAAGAAAAAAAAACGTTCAATTCAAATTCAAATCCTATAGAATCAGAATATAAAAAGACTGTTCGAATCTAGCCATACCATTAGATTATATTGACAATTCCAAAAAACTATTCATAATATCATTATAGTATGATGACGGTCGGGCGAATATGCCCCCATCGTCTAGCGGTTCAGGACATCTCTCTTTCAAGGAGGCAGCGGGGATTCGACTTCCCCTGGGGGTAGGGTACTACGAAAGGAAGTTGATCATGGATTATCAATAAGCATATAAAGAATTCTTCCTGGGTCGATGCCCGAGCGGTTAATGGGGACGGACTGTAAATTCGTTGACGACTGTCTACGCTGGTTCAAATCCAGCTCGGCCCAAGAATTCACCGCCCCATGAGTAAGATATAATTAATTTATCCTATAGAAAAGAAAGGGTAATGCCTGCTTCGTAGAGAAATAAAGAAAAATTTTTCTCTATCTTTTTTTTTTTCATCTCATTGAAAGATTGATTATTTTTATTTAACAATAAAATCAAAAATCACTAGTTACTAATAATCCGTCTCACTCTCACTAAAGCCCGTGTTTATGTGGATATAATATCAATATAGCATTCGCATATCTGTTACGTTCCAACATGACGAGTAGAATATTCTTATAAAATCCTAAGTATATGTATGCTATACACCTCGCCGGGATTGTAGTTCAATTGGTCAGAGCACCGCCCTGTCAAGGCGGAAGCTGCGGGTTCGAGCCCCGTCAGTCCCGAACTAGGATCTCATGAATTGAGAAATTCATTTCTCTATTTTTGCGAAAGGGAAGACGAAGAGCAAAATGGAATCAAACAAATTCGCACCGTGGAGATTATTTCTTTTGTTTCGCATGTCTCATCAGATAAATATGGGAAGTTTCATTTCTTCCCCAGTACTAATTGATAAGGAAAAATATATGTAGATTTAGTACAATTGGTGCTATATTCAGTATTTAAAGTTTAAGCACTTTTTTTTTCAATCATTCTGCTCTTGATCAATGAAATGGAATAGAGTGCTCAGATTTTTGGGGGGGTACAGACACAAAATAGCTTTGTTTATTATATTTTGTTTATTATATGATATACAATGAATTTAATCTTCATAGAATTTAATTCTCCGGCAAAGTACTTTTTAGGTTAAAGCACATCTTTTCTAAATCTAAATTTTTTTTAGCCTCAATTATGACTACTGATTTGAAACAATTTATTTCATTCTCATTCCAATTTTATATTGAATTTTTGATGTATACGTTCCAACTCCAATCCAACAAAACAAAGAGTATACTAATAAAATAACATAAAAAAAAAAGACCAACAAAACCAAGTAGGGCTCCTTTCTTTTCTTATTCTTAGTAAAGGTAAAACTTGAATAGTCGATTTTTTAGACTTAACCTTACCTTTTTTACATCTCACTTATACTTATACTGTTCGTCTCTCTGTATGTCCTAGAGAATACCGGTTATATAATACCTTAATAATTCTATATACAAAATCCTATGTATATGTATAAGTAGAAGAATTGTATAAGGAAGATAAGATGCTAGGTTATAGAAAAGAACAAGTGGAAAAAGGATGAAAACCTAATGATAGGTATTTATGATCTAATCAAAAATGGTTTTTTGTATGGATAAAAGATCTCCCTATGTTATACTATTCAATTCTCAACGAGAAATTGATTTGATAGATCAGAAATTTTTATTCATAATATTGATCTGATTCAGTATCATCAAGATACAATTCATCCCATTGAATTTACAGGAATCAAATTTATCATCTCTATGGGATTAGATCCCGAGTTAAGTTATTGCGAAAAAAAAAGATTAGATTATGGAAGTCAATATTCTCGCACTTATTGCTACTGCACTGTTCATTCTAATTCCTACTGCTTTTTTACTTATTATCTATGTAAAAACAGTTAGCCAAAATGATTAATTTGAATGAAACTTTAATTCTCAGTTCTTAGCAGTTCAATTCAATTCAATGATTCAAGAAATGAAAGAAAAGAATTCAAACTCTAAGTCTTAAATGAAATGATTGCGCTGAGCTGGAATCAGAACAGAAGTAGCTTATTAAGTATCTAAGCTAGTGTGATAGAAAGAACTATAATACATAGTTCTTTCTATCACACTAGCTAGTATTGTATACTAATATTAATATAGACTTCATATAGATAAAATTACAATATGTATATAGTAGATGTACATATAGATAAGATAAAACTTTAATTCTATTTCTTTTTTTTCATCTCAAGAAGTCATTGATTGAACAATTAATGGATGATCCGCGTAGTTATATGATAACTTCTTCGGATTTGGAAAAGGGGTTAGAGTAAACCTGGCCGTTTTTCATGTTTAAACAAAACATGAGATGGGTCAAAAAAGTATAATTTCTAGAAGTTTAAAACAAATGTGAAATGTGTGATATGTAAATAGCCTAACGGAAGAAAGATCTAATTTTATTATGTGTAGGACCTCTTTGGACAATCACTAATCGTTTCGCTTACAGTGGAAAGAAAATATATAATGTCATAATAACAGAATTTTTTTTTTCTAAAAGAAAAAAAATATAGACTATTTAGTCAAATTAGTCAAAATTCGGTTGGAAAGAATCTTCTATTATGCGTAGATTTGAGTTGCAAAATACAATTATGATAATGATTTATTACTCTATTCCAGTACAATTTTGAATACTTTTTTTTAAGGCAAGGCTTCGCAAAACGATTAATAAAGAATTGATACAGTTGGATTGAGCAATCGATTACTCAATTTAGTATTTGTAGTGTCCACAGCACTAGAGTCCACTCCTTCCCCATACTACAAGTGAAAGAGAAAATGTAAAGACGACCATTAAAGCAGCCCAAGCAAGACTTACTATATCCATGTGAATTATGTCCCTTATTTCTATGAAAGAATTATTCGATTATTATTTAATAATCATAGTGGAATCAATGGCACAGAGTCAAAATAGGATTCTGACTTAAGACTATTGATGAACCAAATCAATTCAATGAATACATTTGCAACAAGTTTCAATATTTTAAGATTTCCGGTAGAATCAGGAAGTATTAAGTACAAGATGATACACGCGCCTTTTCTCTACACAACTATATATCAGATACCTCTATTTTCTATTTGATCTAAGCTTACTGTCTTTCTATGAAAGAATCGGTAGAACCCACTGCCACTATTACTACATACATATATTCTTTTTTTTTTCAATTTTTACCTTTACTCTATATTATAAAAGTCGACCAACTATTCTGATTCTATGTCTGAGCACTCATAGCCTTTCGTGAGTTTAAATACAAAGTATCTTCGTGCCTTTCTACAAGCCCTAAATTTATTTCCCATCATTGTATCCAATCTAATTTAATACCCAACAGAATCATGAGACGCTACTTAAAATTAAAAATTGTTTAAGAGATTTTGATATGCTAGTCTTTTATATAATCTTTTATTCTAGTAGTAAAAATGGGGTGCCTCTTAGGAATCTTTGTATATCAAGATTTCCGATCTTAGTTCTTAATTCCATTCTGGAATTGATTCTCACCATTTATTTCAAAAAAATTTGAAATAAATGGTGAGAATCAATCATTACCAATGATTAAATTAATAATTGAGGTTTTTGCTTCATCCCTATTACTGCCGATTTGATTTGGGCTAGACTAAGATTTTAAGAAAAAAAGTTACAGTCTTTTCTAAAACCTATGCTATAGTTTATAAAAATCAAGTATTGACACGTCCACGCCTCCACTTCTTGCGGAGCAATAATTCATCGAATTAGATCGGCAGAATAAGAAATAAAAAATCTTTGGTTGATCAGGCGACACCCGGATTTGAACTGGGGATAAAGGATTTGCAGTCCCCCGCCTTACCACTTGGCCATGCCGCCAAATTCGATCCAAAATAAAATGGATAAAAATATTAGCCATATTCTATTTCTACTACTAACTCTTTTTTTTTATCTTGAATCCCGTTGTACTTAATCCTCAAAAACACATTCTTTTTTTTTCTGGTTTCTATTATTTTCTTCGATTTATTATATCTCAAAATATACATCAGTTAATAATTTCCCTTCTCGTTTCTTTTCTATTAAGAGTCAAATTCTGGCGACAGACTGCAAAATTCAGGGCAAATTGGAACCATTAACAATTTACTTTAAATTAGTCTTTAAATTGAAATTAGTGAATGGTTCCTCAATTTTTATCGGGGATAAAATTGTATTTCCTTGAATGGAAAAAGAAAATTGATTTATGACCGATTTATGACTAATCTCATTTTTTTTTTTCAATAAAAAATACTTTTCTATTTCAATTATAACAACATATATGTGTATATGTAAACCCCAAAACACAAATTGTTACCCAGATACCGAGACGGGTCTCTCTCTTATGTACATATCCCTAGAGAGAATTCTCATGTTTCAATTTTTCATTGAATAAATAGATTGAAATATTGAATATAAAATACGAATTTTGGTGGAGTGTGATCCATGTTAATGTTGCTCCAGAAATTGCAAGAAAGGATGTGATATATGGATAGATAGCCGTATCAACATGTACTTAATAAATACAATATATTTTTTTTTAGTATATTTATATTAAGTTACACAATTCAAGCGTATTCTATAAATTTCCCTCCCTACCAAAAAAAATCCGCCAATTCTTTTTGGAACATGAAATTCTATTTTTTGTGTTAAAAAAGGGAAAACTCTATACTACTTCTGATTATTCTGTCTTTATTTCATTTATATAGATATAAAGAGGAGATTCAATCTCAATCATTCCTTTTTGTGGTATCCCGTCGGGTCGTAATATCATACTAATACGTTAGGTAGAAGTTGGACCAATTTTGAACAAGGCTCCATAAGTGTAAGTAACAGAATTTTTTTCCAGAAATATTTTTTCAATTTAACCCGTCGAAAATTTGAACCTGCGCCCAAAATGTTCTTTATTCCGCCGTTCCATCTCCGTTCATACGTTTGAAATAGATATATGGAGTTGACTAAAATTTTATGTGATTCAGTAAACAGAATATACATTCTATTATTGCTAAGTCGATCCATATGGGTCGATGAATAGTGAATCAATAATTGAATTTTTCCAATAAAAAAAAATAGGAAACTTAAGATTAAGATGCTTCGGAATGGAAATGAGGGAATGTCCACAATACCTGGATTTAGTCAGATACAATTTGAGGGATTTTGTAGGTTCATTAATCAGGGTTTAACGGAAGAATTTCATAAGTTTCCAAAAATTGAAGATAGAGATCAAGAAATGGAATTTCAATTATTTGTGGAAAGGTATCAATTGGTGGAGCCCCTGATAAAGGAAAGAGATGCTGTGTATGAATCACTCACATATTCTTCTGAATTATATGTCCCTGCGGGAGTAATTTGGAAAACCGGTAGGGATATGCAACAACAAACTGTTTTTATTGGAAACATTCCTCTAATGAATTCCCTGGGAACCTCTATAGTAAATGGAATATACAGAATTGTGATCAATCAAATATTGCAAAGTCCCGGTATTTACTATCGTTCAGAATTGGATCATAACGGAAATGCTGTTTATACCAGCACTATAATATCAGATTGGGGAGGAAGATCGGAATTAGAAATTGATAGAAGAACAAGGATATGGGCACGTGTAAGTAGGAAACAAAAAATATCTATTTTAGTTTTATCATCAGCTATGGGTTCAAATCTAAGAGAAATTCTAGATAATGTTTGTTACCCTGAAATTTTCTTGTCTTTCTCGAATGATAAGGAGAAAAAAAAGATTGGATCCAAAGAAAATGCCATTTTGGAGTTTTATCAACAATTTGCTTGTGTCGGTGGGGATCCGGTATTTTCTGAGTCCTTATGTAAGGAATTACAAAAGAAATTTTTTCAACAAAAATGTGAATTAGGAAGGATTGGTCGACGAAATATGAACCGGAGACTGAATCTTGATATACCTCAGAACAATACATTTTTGTTACCACGAGATCTATTGGCTGCTGCGGATCATTTGATCGGAATTAAATTTGGAATGGGTACATTTGACGATATGAATCACTTAAAAAATAAACGTATTCGTTCTGTAGCAGATCTGTTACAAGATCAATTCGGATTGGCTCTTGTTCGTTTAGAAAATTCGATTCGAGGAACTATATGTGGAGCAATCCGACATAAATTGATACCGACTCCTCAAAATTTGGTAACTTCAACTTCATTAACAACCACTTATGAATCCTTTTTTGGCCTACACCCTTTATCTCAAGTTTTGGATCGAACTAATCCATTGACACAAATTGTTCATGGGCGAAAATTGAGTTATTTGGGTCCTGGAGGATTGACGGGACGAACTGCTAGCTTTCGGATACGAGATATCCACCCGAGCCACTATGGGCGTATTTGCCCAATTGACACGTCTGAAGGAATCAATGTTGGACTTATTGGATCTTTAGCTATTCATGTGAGGATTGGTCCTTGGGGATCTATAGAGAGTCCGCTTTATGAAATGTCTGAGAGATCAAAAGAGGCACAGATAATTTATTTATCACCAAATAGAGATGAATATTATATGGTAGCTGCAGGAAATTCTTTGGCCCTGAATCGGGGTGTTCAAGAGGAACAAGTTGTTCCGGCTCGATACCGTCAAGAATTTTTGACTATTGCATGGGAACAGATTCGTTTTAGAAGTATTTTTCCTTTCCAATATTTTTCTATTGGAGCTTCCCTCATTCCGTTTATTGAGCATAATGATGCGAATCGGGCTTTAATGAGTTCTAATATGCAGCGCCAAGCAGTTCCTCTTTCTCGATCCGAGAAGTGCATTGTTGGAACTGGGCTGGAACGCCAAACGGCTCTAGATTCGGGGGTGTCTGTTATAGCTGAACGCGAAGGAAAGATCATTTATACTGATACTCACAAGATCATTTTATCAAGTAATGGGGACACTATAAGCATTCCATTAATTATGTATCAACGTTCCAACAAAAATACTTGTATGCATCAAAAACCTCAGGTTCAGCAGGGTAAATGTATAAAAAAGGGGCAAATTTTAGCAGACGGGGCGGCTACAGTTGGTGGGGAACTCGCTTTAGGAAAAAACGTATTAGTCGCTTATATGCCATGGGAAGGTTACAATTTTGAAGACGCAGTACTAATTAGCGAACGGCTAGTGTGTGAAGATATTTATACTTCTTTTAACATACGGAAATATGAAATTCAGACTCATGTGACAAGTCAAGGTCCCGAAAGAATTACTAAGGAAATACCCCATTTAGAGGCTCATTTACTCCGAAATTTAGACAGAAATGGAATTGTAATGCTGGGATCTTGGATAGAAACCGGCGATATTTTAATAGGTAAATTAACACCTCAGACAGCGAACGAATCCTCGTATGCCCCCGAGGATAGATTATTACGAGCCATACTTGGCATTCAGGTATCCACTTCAAAAGAAACTTCTCTAAAACTACCTATAGGCGGAAGAGGTCGAGTTATTGATGTGAGATGGATCCAGAAAAAGACGGGTTCCAGCTATAATCCAGAAAAGATTCGTGTATATATTTTACAGAAACGTGAAATCAAAGTGGGTGATAAAGTAGCTGGAAGACATGGGAATAAAGGTATCATTTCTAAAATTTTGTCTAGACAAGATATGCCCTACTTGCAAGATGGAACACCTGTTGATATGGTCTTCAATCCATTAGGAGTACCCTCACGAATGAATGTAGGACAGATATTTGAATGTTCGCTCGGGTTAGCAGGGGATATACTAAAGAGACATTATAGAATAGCACCTTTTGATGAGAGATACGAGCAAGAGGCTTCGAGAAAACTAGTGTTTTCCGAATTATATGAAGCCAGTAAGCAAACAAAAAACCCATGGGTATTTGAACCCGAGTTTCCGGGAAAAAGCAGAATATTTGATGGAAGAACAGGAGATCCTTTTGAACAACCTGTTCTAATAGGCAAGTCCTATATCCTAAAATTAATTCATCAAGTTGATGATAAAATCCATGGACGTTCGAGTGGGCATTACGCACTTGTTACACAACAACCCCTTAGAGGAAGGGCTAAGCAAGGGGGGCAACGAGTAGGGGAAATGGAAGTTTGGGCTCTAGAAGGATTTGGTGTTGCTCATATTTTACAAGAGATGCTTACTTATAAATCTGATCATATTAGAGCTCGTCAAGAATTACTTGGTGCTACGATCATTGGAGGAACAGTACCTAATCCTGAGGATGCCCCAGAATCTTTTCGATTACTCGTTCGAGAACTACGATCTTTGGCTCTGGAACTGAACCATTTCCTTGTATCTGAAAAGAATTTTCAGATTAATCGGAAGGAAGTTTGATCCGAATGAATCAGAATTTCTATTCTATGATCGACCGGTATAAACATCAACAACTTCGAATTGGATTAGTGTCTCCTCAACAAATAAGGGCTTGGGCCAACAAAATCCTACCAAATGGGGAGATAGTTGGAGAGGTGACAAAGCCCTATACTTTTCATTATAAAACCAATAAACCGGAA